TAAGAAAAGGGGCTCATTTAAATAACAAGTTCTATCTTTTCTTTTGCTGGAGGAGTTTTGACAGATACGGATCACCAAAACCACTTAAGTCATAACATAAAAATGCATTGTGCAAGAATCCATAGTTCGATTTTTTTTTGAAGGCACTTCTATTCATTAAACTGTCGAATTTTATGAATTCGGGCCAACTGAATCTAGTCAAAAAGAAAACCATAGTCTTTTTGTGGACTCAAGTGTTCAAATCAAACTTCGTTCTTGAAGCAATAAAATAAATAAATTACAATATTAATAAATAATGGGGCTTTTTTTTATTCCAGTAAAGTAGGAAGAAAAGAATAATAAGAAATAATCAAAAATGACACTTTGATTCTATATTATAGGAATGGAAATAGTCCTTTTTATGATTGTTGTTACTTCAATAACATTTTGTTTTCAAATCATTTTATCTATGATTCATTGGAACAAAAAAAGGCCCGGCTAGGTACTGACCCGGCCAGGCCGTGGGAATAAAAAAGGTCCTTTCGGACGAAATCAAAGAGGTATTCTTTTTTTTTATATTGGAAATCTTTCTTTCGAGCCCTTACTTTATGGAATTGGAATTGCTGGTTATATATAATAATAATAAAGAGAGAAGAGATAAAGAAAGACTTTTTTCAATCCTTACTTTATGCGTAATGTAACATAGTAATTATCCTTTTTCAATTGGGAGAGATGGCTGAGTGGACTAAAGCGTCGGATTGCTAATCCGTTGTATGAGTTATTTGTACCGAGGGTTCGAATCCCTCTCTTTCCGTTTCCATTGATGACTTGATATTTTATTTATCTTTCAAATTTATCGAACCCTTTTTCTTTTTTCATAGTTAAAGGTGTGGAACGTGGAACAGAGAAAATTCTAAGAAATTTTGAAAATAAAATAAAGCAAGGAAAACAAAAAACTCTTAGCCCATTTTTTAGTCTTCACGTCCAGGATTACGTCCTGGATCATTAGATAGGAATCCGAAGATGAAGAGAGAAACAAAGAATATCACTACTGTGTAAACAAAGAGTTTGAGAGTAAGCATTACACAATCTCCAAGATCTTTTTTTGGGAAAAAAAGAGAATAGATTCTCCATTTTTATACCACATATCCTATTTTGACACCAAGAAATGAAGTGGTTTCTAGAAATAGAAAAGAGTTTTCAGAAATTCATTTGTAATAAAAGTATTTCATTACCAAAAATTTTTTTAATACCCACAATTAGATATTGTGGGGGAACCTAATAGGGTCTTTCACTGGACAAGAAAAAGGGTCAGAATGAGGAATGAGGGAATGGGGTGATCCAGATTGCTATCCAAGAATTTCAATGTTTGAATCGAGGGTTCATACTGTAAGACTTATCTGATCTTATCAATTGTTAGAATTTTTTTTTCGCGAATAAATCATGAATTTTTCTAGGACAGTATTAAAGATCTCATCGAAAACTTACAGCAGCTTGCCAAACAAAGGCTAAGAGAAAAAAGAGCACAGGTATGACTGGCATAACATCTACAATTGGATTTAAAAAAGCGTAGGCCTCGGGTAATTTGGCGAAGAAAAAACTACTCGAATAAAGGGCAGAATTAAGACAGATACCGATCAAACTAAAGATATTAAGCATAACAAAGATTTTGTTTTTTGAGATAATTGCATTTTGATTGAGTTATTGATATAAGGGAAAAATGAAGAAAGTAAAGTAGACCAAAAAACCCTTCTCGTTCTTTGAACTCACCCAATCAAAAATCCTTCAATTCTCAAAAGAGAATAGAAGAAATCATACTTTCATACAATACAATATCTTATATCTTAATTAAATTATATGTAATGATCAATAAATTCAATTTCATTTTATATCTACACGTGTCAAAATCCTATCAACAATCTAATCTATTCCATAGATATTTGGACTGGAATTGACGAACAACCAATACCAATATTATTCTTTATTAGTGCAGAATACAAATCTAAATGGGGCGTGGCCAAGTGGTAAGGCAACGGGTTTTGGTCCCGCTATTCGGAGGTTCGAATCCTTCCGTCCCAGAGTATACCCTTTCTATTAGCATATCAGAATAAAGGTTGCTTTTTTGAACAACTTCTGTTTAAAAGTGTAATATTGGATAGAATGTGATTCTTGTTTCGAATTTTTAATGATTCTTCTCTGAATCATATCTTTTTCATGAGTTCAAATGACACGCGGATGTAACTCAATCCATTTGTGATCCAGGTAAGATGGGAACATAGATCACAAGAGTTTGAATTAAAAAAAAAAGTTGGACGGGTCTTTCATTGTATGCCCATCCCCTTCATATTCATATTTAAGTTAATTACTTAAAAAAAACGTACCATATCTATTTGAATTTTCAATGATGCATTCTAAATCGAAATACGAAAGAAAAGCCGCTATATTCCCTATCTCTTATTCCCTATCCCTTAAACTTAAATGAGGTAGCCAATTATTAATTCTCTGTGGATTTCTTGAATTTTAAACAAGAGGGGTTTCGTGTTACTAATTGAATTCAATCAACGGGATTAAGTGTCTTACGACTGGGTTAGGGTAAAATAAAAAATAGGAACAACAACTTAATCTGGACCTCTTAGTCTTTGTACCTAGACTAGCTCGTCTAGCATCCCATAAAAGAAGAGCCTTATTTGATTTATGATTCATATTCATCATCCCCATAGAGGGGAGTAGATAGGACTTAAACAGCAATAGAAGGTATAAATTTGAATATCTATGTCTATCCGAATCTCATTAACAATCAATTCCATATGTAACAGATGTATTTTCTTTGAACCTCATTTTTAGGTATTTTGTCTTTGGCTCTAATGAGAATGATTAGAAATCTATGTAACAATTGAGGCAGGGGGTGATTCAGACACTCTACTCACTTTACTTTATGGAAAGATTACAGAAAAATTACTGAACCGCAAGTCAAATACGTATAAAACGAAGAAATGCTTATATGTATGTATTGTTATCATTCTATTTCAGTGACAACGGTGTTTCGATTTTTGTGAAAAAGATTTATGATCCAAATATTTAACATAGAATATCCATAATTTAATTACTTCCAGTGACAATTGTTCAGTTTCTCTGATAGATACAGAAATCCCCTATTCTTTCAATTCTGATTTTATCAATCAGATGAAAGAATAATGACCTAAATCTTCCCTTACATATAAGTCTTTTTTATCCACTCCACAAAAAAAGAAAGAAATTGGATTTGCTTTTCGATCTATCTATATGCTTTAAATCATTGATGATGGTTCAATTCGAAAAGAAACATAGATTTCTCTCTCTTATGATGATCAAAATAAAATGCAGTACTTACTGTAAAACATTATTCAACTAATGATGTCGAAGTAGGAAATTTTTTCAATTAAATATTTTTAATGATTTCTTATGAGTCCTTGGTACTTGAAGACGTGTGAGATTGGTGAATCTATCCTATTGAGTCACTCAAAGATGCAGATTCAAAAAGAACTTATTTATTTGTGTTATTTATATTTGTGTTATTTATAAATAATAAAAAAAAAATGTTGCATTCATACGGGATTAAGTTGAATTCTTGCTGAGACTTCTTCAGAAAAATATCTACCCATCCAGATAGAAGGAAAAAAGTATGGATTACTATGTACCGACTGAACCAATGACTACTCATGATTCCATAATTGAATCAATTACATACCGGTTCCAAACTAGAGGAATGTTATGGTAAAACTTCGTTTGAAACGATGTGGTAGAAAGCAACGTGCGACTTGAAAGACATGATCAGCTGTGGATTCTTACATCCACCATTTTAGATTATATAGGAATGAAAGTGCTCTTGGCTCGACATCCTTTGTTCTGTTCCACTAGAACCCCCATTTGGGGTGTAATGTAAATAGTACATGATATGATGGAGCTCGAGTAGAAAGGATTGATTCATTTCTCAGGGGCAAGGATCTAGGGTTAGTGCCAATCAATAAGTTGGAATAACTTCGTAAGTATATCTTCGATATAGAAATTGAAAGAATCCAATTCGAGCAAGTTTCAAATCCAAAAGGAAATTTTGTTGGAATTGGTAAAACTCTTTTGATCAAGTAGCACGCGTGAATCAACCGTTCTATGATTCTTTGATAGAAAGAAATAAAAAAAAAAGGTATGTTGCTGCCATTTTGAAACGATTAAAGATCACCGAAGTAATGTCTAAACCCAATGATTCAAAGTAAAGATAAAGGATCCTGGAACAAGGAAATACCGTTTTCAATTGTCTCAACAACTAGATCAGAATGAAGAATCAAAATGGATTCTAAACGAGACAAAAAAAGGGGGTTAGAGACCACTCAATAAATGAAATGCCTAAGGGTTTTCTTTGAGCTATTTGGGAGTTATCCAACTTGAGTTATGAGTACAAATGATTTTTCTTTTTCGAGAAAGAAGAAAAAAAAAAAAAGACTTAAATCATAGTCTAATTGATTTGATGATTTTATGGATCTATTTGCCATTAGAATTCGATACCTAGCCATAACTTCGAATCATTTTTTCTCGAGCCGTACGAGGAGAAAACCTCTTATACGTTTCTAGGGGGGGTATTGTTCATCTACATCTATCCCAATGAGCCGTCTATCGAATCGTTGCAATTGATGTTCGATCCCGAAGAGAAGGAAGAGATCTTCAGAAAGTGGGTTTTTATGATCCGATAAAGAATCAAACTTATTCAAATGTTCCTGCTATTCTATATTTCCTTGAAAAAGGCGCTCAACCTACAGGAACTGTTCATGATATTTCAAAGAAGGCGGAGGTTTTTACGGAACTTCGTCTTAATCAAACGAAATTCAATTAATGAAATTGAAATAAAAGAAATAAAAAAAAAGAGTGTGGGGATCACTCATATATAGCTTTGTATAACTTTTTCTCTATTATTCCCCTTTCTCTTGTTATATTCATACTTATTTATTATTTTATTGCTCTCATAGAATCCCATCTTCAATAACGACCAA